AAAAAAACTATTGTAATAAAATTGTGTACAGCTTTAAAAGGGTTTTTGCTCCCACTCCAGACTTTCCTGTTTACGGGGGGTTTTCAGGATTAAATGACAGTCTAGGAGTTTAGGGGGGTAGGGGGGTTTTACGCGAAGAAACCGCGGAGGGGGGGCACTCTGATAGGGATGTTAGGAGTAATACACTCTATTTATGCTCATGAAATCAGTTATGCAATTCTTCTATAGAAATCTTAATCCACTCATAAGTAATAATTTAAGCGAGAAAAATGTACACCCTTGTCTGTATACCTTAGCGCTGCACTCTGAAATGCAAGGTGAAAGGAAATAAAAATTTAAAAACCAGATGTCCATTAGAATGAACGCCCGGCATGTGGGGTCACGGTTAATTAGAACTCCACCAACAGTCAATGCGAGTGTCGATGAAAGTGAGGGGATTGCTCCCTAGTAATGGCCCTGAGGTAGGAACCGGGGCCAGTAATAATTCACTGTGAGGAACCCCCACGAATAATTGTCCCTCACTATCAATAAACGAGGATACGAAGCATAACGCCCTGGCATGTTTTCCTTATCCATATATGGTGATTATCTATTGAATAGTATAATGAGGGTTTTTTGGTTTGCTTATTCTTTAATTGAACAATCTCTTATGTCTTCTAACATTTCATCAACTTTTTTAGTATGCAGTTTAGTTTACTTGGACGAATGTATTGTGTAAGTCTTGTAAGAATGTTGATGGCTGAATGTCCTAATTCTTATAATGTCCTATATACATATATATGTCCTTAATAATTAAACATATGTTCTATATATATATATGGGGATAATACATATATGTACTATACGATTTAATCGTGTCGCTACACGATTAATGTTAGATATACCAGTATGGTTCTGGTACATACTCTGTCTCAGTCACTTGCCCTATATTGTCCAGGCAATATTGGGGTATTACTGCAAGTACATCTCATGTTACACAAAGAATAGTTTAGTTTAGAATCCTAGCTTTGGGAGTTAGGGGTGGGAGTTAAAATCTCCCTTCTTTGAGCAGTAGGGAGGATTTTAACCTCCGGCGGTCGGCTTACAAGGCCGGGGCTCTGGCGCTGAGCTACTAATGCACGTGCTTATTAAGAGTTTGTTCTCTAGCCATCCTGCTAAGGGGAAGAGTCCTAGGAATGTTGAGAAGTAAAGGACGGATGCTACTTGTCCAATAACAATATACGGATCCTCGACTGGTATCCCTCCGATTCATGTGAGGATTATCACGTCAGCCACCAGGAATCAGAAAATAAGTTGTGAGAGGGGGCGAAAAGTGAGGCCTCGTTGTTTAGAGGTGTGTAGAAAGGGTACTAGTATGAGAATCAGGATAGAGGCAAGAAGGGCTAGTACCCCCCCAAGTTTATTTGGGATGGACCGTAGAATGGCATAGGCGAATAGAAAGTACCACTCTGGCTTAATGTGGGGCGGGGTGACAAGGGGGTTGGCTGGGATGAAGTTGTCGGGGTCTCCTAGGTAGTTTGGGGTAAATAAGGCAAGAGAGGTAAGGGCAAGTAGTATAATGGCGAAACCAAGCAGATCCTTATATGAGAAGTATGGGTGAAACGGGACTTTGTCTGCGTCGGAATTAATGCCTGTGGGGTTATTAGAACCTGTTTCGTGGAGAAAAAGAAGATGCAGGACGGTGGCGGCAAGGATTACGAAGGGGAGAAGGAAGTGGAATGCAAAGAACCGTGTGAGGGTTGCGTGATCAACCGAAAAGCCGCCCCAAATTCATTGAACAAGGGTTGTACCTACGTAGGGAACTGCTGAAAGAAGGTTTGTAATAACTGTAGCCCCCCAAAAAGACATCTGTCCTCACGGGAGGACATAGCCTACAAATGCTGTTATTATTACGAGAAGAAGCAGGACCACGCCAATGTTTCAGGTTTCTTTGTAAAGGTAGGAGCCATAATACAGGCCTCGGCCGATGTGAAGGTAAATGCAGATGAAAAAGAAAGAGGCTCCGTTGGCATGAAGGTTGCGAATAAGTCAGCCAAAGTTGACGTCTCGGCAGATGTGTGCCACAGAGGAGAATGCAGTTGCTACGTCGGATGTGTAGTGTATTGCTAGGAAGAGGCCTGTAACAATTTGGGCAATCAAGCAAAGGCCCAGAAGAGAGCCAAAGTTTCATCATGCTGAGATGTTTGAGGGGGCAGGAAGGTCTACTAAAGCGTTGTTTGCGATTTTTAATAGGGGGTGGGTTTTTCGGAGGCTTGCCATTAGGGGTTCTTGTAGTTGAGTAACAACGGTGGTTTTTCAAGTCATAGGTCTCGGTTAGAGTCCGAGCAGGAATTATGTCTTATTTGGTAATTCTGTTTATGCAGGGGGTTTTGATTGGAATAATCGCAGTGGCGTCTAATCCCTCCCCCTATTTTGGGGCGCTGGGTTTAGTGGTGGTGTCAGGGATGGGGTGTGGTATAATAATGTTGCTTGGCGGGACTTTTTTGTCCTTGGTTCTATTTTTAATTTATCTTGGGGGGATATTAGTAGTATTTGCATATTCTTCGGCGTTAGCCTCTGACTTGTACCCCGATACTTTGGGGCTCCCGCGTCTCGCTTTTAATTGCTTGTTGTACCTGGCTGGTTTACTAGGGGGTGCGGGGTATGCGATGGGAGGGTGATACGGAGGAGGGAGTGTAGGGTATTGTCGACAGTCCGAGTTGTCGGTAGTCCGAGAAGATCTGTCGGGGGTGTCCTTAATTTTCTCGTCTGGGGGACGGGTTTTATTACTTGCAGGGGTTGCGCTATTAATCACGCTTTTAGTGGTGTTAGAAGTTGTACGAGGTTTAGCTCGTGGGGCGCTCCGGGCAGTCTAGGCTGATAGGATGACAAGAAAGATTATGAGTGTAATAAAGAATAGGGCTAGGAAGGTCTTTACCATGCCTTGTTGGGCATTGCTTGTGGTGGAGACGAGAGGCAAATTAAGGGTGGAGACCGCTTTGGGGCCGGATTTTTCAATTCATGTTTGGTCTAGCATTTGAGTGGCTACGTATTGGGCTAAGGTCAGTATAACTTTCGGGGGAAGGCGGTGAATAATTGGGGGGTAGTACCCAAGCATGTTGGAAAAGCGCAGGTGTTTTAGATTTGGGGTAGTTTTAAATTGTTTAGTTGTGAGACGAGCGAGTTCTAGTGCTGTAAATAATCCCGTAAGGGTAACTAGCAGGGCTGCTATTTTTAGGAGTGGGGGCATAGTTATTACTTGGGTTTTGGGGAGGATAATATTCGTGGTGATAAGGAGTCCAGCTGTGATGCTTCCTCAGGCTAGTCGTTTAAGGGGGTTAATTACTTGAGATGAGTTTTCGTTGATTGGGGCGAAGGAGTTGAATCGGGGGTGGCCTATGGTGACAAAGTACACGACGCGGAGGCTGTAAACAGCTGTGAAGGCGGTGGCAAGGAGTGTAAGGAGAAGGGCTCAGGCGTTTAGGGTGGAGTTGTTCAGGGCTTCAATAATGGCGTCTTTCGAGAAGAACCCGGCTAAAAATGGAGTGCCCGTTAGGGCTAGGCTGCCGATGGTTAAGCAGGAGGAGGTGAAGGGGGCAAGGTTGTGTATGCCTCCTATTTTTCGAATGTCCTGCTCGTCGTTTAAGCAGTGAATGATGGAGCCTGAGCATAAGAATAATATGGCCTTAAAGAATGCGTGAGTGCAAATATGGAGGAAAGCCAGGTGGGGTTGGTTGAGTCCAATTATAACTATTATAAGGCCTAGTTGACTGGATGTTGAGAAGGCAACAATTTTCTTAATGTCATTTTGGGTGAGTGCGCAGAGGGCGGTGAAGAGTGTTGTTAGAGCGCCTAGGCATAGGCAGAGGGTAAGTATGTGCGGGCTTTGTTCTAATAGAGGACTAAATCGGACAAGTAGGAAGATGCCAGCGACTACTATTGTGCTAGAGTGGAGAAGGGCGGATACCGGAGTGGGACCTTCTATGGCAGATGGTAGTCAGGGGTGTAGCCCGAACTGAGCCGATTTTCCTGTCGCGGCCAGGATTAGTCCGAGTAGGGGGAAGGTGAGGTCGGCGTTTTGAGGAGACGAGAAGATTTGTTCTAGTTCTCAGGAGTTGAGGTTTGTGGCTATTCATGCTATGGTAAAAATTAGTCCGATATCCCCAATGCGGTTGTAGAGAACTGCCTGAAGTGCGGCTGTGTTAGCGTCAGTCCGCCCGTATCATCAGCCGATAAGAAGGAAAGACATAATGCCTACTCCCTCTCAGCCAATAAAAATTTGGAACATGTTGTTTGCTGTGACAAGGATAATCATGGCGATCAAGAATGTTAGTAAGTATTTGAAAAAACGATTTATGTTTGGGTCCGAGTGTATGTATCATGCCGCAAATTCTAGGATTGATCAGGTCACGTAGAGGGCAACTGGTGTGAAGATAATAGAATAAAAATCGAACTTTAGGCTAATGTTAATGTCAAATATTAGGGTGTTCATTCAGCTAAAGCTTGAAACAACTGTTTCAGCACCTTCGCTAAGGAATAAGAAGAGTGGGAGGAGGCTGGTAAAAAATGCGAGCTTAACGGAGGTTTTAACTTGGCTCAGGGCCCAGTCCTTGCTTAAGGGGGAAGGTTTTAGGGTTGTTAATAAAGGGTGGATAAGGAGAGCTAGGATGATGAAAAAGCCTGTGGTTAATATAGGAGAGAGGGGGTTCATAGCTTTCACTTGGAGTTGCACCAAGAGTTTTTGGTTCCTAAGACCAATGGATGCGCTATTATCCTTTGAAAGCTCGAGGGAGCATCGGAATTCAACCGAGGGTACGGGGGGTAGCAGCCTTCGTTGCTGGCAAGCCTCTCTCGGTGGACAAGGGGGGTTTAACCCTTATTTCTAGAATCACAATCTAATGTTTTAGTTAAACTATGTCTACACGCTACTCAGCCTCAAATCAGTTCTGGTTTCGAGATAAGCAGGAGGAGGGGGAGGAGATGTAGTGCAAGTAAGAGGTGTTCGCGTGTGTGGGAGGCATTGAGAGAGATGATGTGGTTCGGTACCGGGCCTCGTTGTGTTATTAAGAATATGTACAGTGAATACCCTGCAGTGATGAGTGTGCCTGCCCCTGTTAAAATAATTGTTCATCAAGATCAGCTGATAAGTGAAGTAATGATTATTAGCTCCCCCATGAGGTTAGGAAGAGGGGGCAAGGCTAGGTTGGCAAGGGTAGAAGTGAACCATCAAGCTGTCATTAGGGGGAGGAGGGTTTGAAGTCCTCGCGCTAGGACTATTGTACGGCTGTGAGTGCGTTCATAGTTAGTATTCGCTAGACAGAAAAGGGCTGAAGAGGTAAGACCGTGCGCAATTATTAGGATGATTGCCCCCGCGAGGCCCCAGGGGGTCTGAACTAGAATGCCTCCTACCACCAACCCCATGTGTCCGACAGAGGAGTAAGCAATGAGAGATTTTAGGTCGGTTTGTCGAAGACAAATCGAGCCCGTTATTACTATCCCTCAGAGGGCTAAAATAATAAATGGGTAGCTCAGTTCTTTTGTCAAGGGCTCTAAAACAGTTGTTATTCGGATTATGCCGTAGCCCCCCAGTTTTAGGAGGACGGCGGCTAGGACTATGGAGCCTGCAATGGGGGCTTCTACGTGAGCTTTAGGTAGTCAGAGGTGAACGCCGTAGAGGGGTATTTTAACTAAAAAGGCTAGTAGGCAGCCGGCCCATCAAAGTTTGTCCCCGGTTGAAAGAAGGGGGGCATAGGGGGCGTATTGAAGAGTTAGGAGAGACAGCGTGCCGGTTGAGTTCTGTAAGAGGAGGAGTGCGACTAGCAGGGGAAGAGATCCCGCTAATGTGTAGAAAAGAAAATATGTTCCTGCGTTCAGACGCTCTGCCTGATTTCCCCATCGTGTAATGATAATGAGGGTGGGGATAAGGGTTGCTTCAAATATTACGTAAAAAAGGATTACTTCTGTGGCTGAGAAGGCTAAAATTAGGAAAATTTGGAGGGAGGTTAGAAGAGTAATATAGGTTCGTTGGCGATTAATTGGCTCTTGGGCTGTGTGGTTTTGACTTGCGAGAATTATCAGGGGGAGTAGCCAGCATGTTAGTACTAGAAGGGGGGTGGAGAGAGGGTCGGTGGCCATTATTTGATTTAGGTTTGTTCATCCGCACTCCCCAGTAGTTTTAAGTCATGTGAGACTGATTAGTGCAATTAGTAGGCTCTGGGCAAGGGTTGTTGGTCAAAGTCATTTGGAAGGGCTAAGCCACGTAGTGGGGACAAGCATAAGTGTTGGAATAAGAATTTTTAGCATTGCAGCAGGTTAAGATTTTTAAGGTGGTCCGTTCCGTGGGTGCGGGCGGTAGCTACTAGTAGGGCAAGACCTGCGCTGGCTTCACAGGCGGAAAAAGCTAACAGTAGCAAGGGGGCGGGAGAAAAGCTGGGGGAAGTAAGTTCAAGAGATCATAGGGAGAGGGCTAGGAATAGGGAGAGTATTATGCCTTCTAGGCAGAGAAGTGCGGAGAGCAGATGTGTGCGGTGGAATGCTAGACCTGCTAGCCCTAAAAGGAATGCTGCCGAAAAAGTAAAGTGTGTTGGAGTCATTAGATGATTGCGGACTTTAACCGCTATCTTTTGAGCCGAAATCAAATATTTTAATTAAAATAATCACCTATTCGGCCCATTCAAGGCCTCCTTGAGCTCATTCATAAATGAGCCCCAGGGTTAGTAAAACAAGTAGTAAGGCTGCTCAGAAAAATGTGGAATAGGGGTCTGGGAGCTGGTCTCCTCAGGGAAGAGGCAAGAGAAGTGCGATTTCTAGGTCAAAAAGAAGAAAAAGGATAGCTACTAGGAAGAATCGTAGGGAGAAAGGTAGGCGGGCAGAACCTAGTGGGTCGAAGCCACACTCGTAGGGGGAGAGTTTTTCTTGGTCTGGGTTCATTTGGGGCAGCCAGAAGGATACGATGGCTAGGATGGTTGAAAGTAGAAGAGTGATTACGATAGTGGAGGAGATTAAGTTCATTATCTTTCCTTGGGGTTTTAACCAAGACCGGGTGATTGGAAGTCACTTATACTTTTTTAATACTAGAAAGATAGGAACCTCATCAATAAATTGAAATGTATAGGAAAAGTCACACGACGTCCACAAAGTGTCAGTACCATGCTGCTGCTTCAAAGCCAAAGTGATGCTTCATTGTAAAGTGGTAATTGATTTGTCGGATAAGGCAGACGGCTAGAAATGTGGTGCCGATAATAACATGTAGTCCGTGAAATCCGGTCGCAACAAAAAAAGTGGAGCCATAGACTCCGTCGGCGATTGTAAAGGGAGCTTCATAATATTCTATGGCTTGAAGAACAGTAAAGTAGCCGCCTAGTAGGATGGTAAGGGCAAGGGATTGAATGGCCTGTTTGCGCTCTCCCTCTATGATACTGTGATGGGCTCAGGTAACGGTGACCCCTGAGGACAATAGGACGGCTGTATTTAGCAGGGGGACTCCAAAGGGGTCCAGGGGAGAGATTCCCGTTGGGGGCCAGCAACCCCCCACTTCTGGCGTCGGGGCTAGGCTAGAGTGGAAAAAGGCTCAGAAAAATCCTAAGAAAAAAAACACCTCTGATGTAATAAAGAGGATCATTCCGTACCGAAGCCCTTTTTGGACGGGAGGAGTGTGGTGTCCTTGGAATGTTCCTTCCCGAACAATATCTCGCCATCATTGATATATTGTTAAAATAAGTAGCATTGTGCCTAGTACAATTAGGGTTATAGAGTTGAAGTGGAATCAGATAGCGAGGCCGGATGTTATTAGGAGGGCGGCAATTGCACCTGTAAGGGGCCATGGGCTTGGGTCAACTATAAGGTATGCGTGTGCTTGGTGGGCCATTAGTTAAACGTTTTCTTGTAAGTAGAGGCTTATCAAAAGGACAAATACGTAAGCCTGAATTATTGCAACAGCTACTTCTAGAATTGTAAGAAGGAGCAAGATGACTGAGGTGGTAATCGCTACAGCAGGTATGAGTGGAAGTAGAACGAAAGCAGCAGTGGCAATCAGTTGTATGAGCAAGTGGCCTGCCGTTAAATTGGCTGTCAATCGTACTCCCAATGCTAGGGGTCGAATAAATAGACTAATTGTTTCGATAATAATTAGTACGGGGATAAGGGGTACGGGGGTCCCTTCTGGGAGGAGATGGCCTAAGGCAGCGGTGGGCTGGTTTCGCAGGCCTATGAGGACGGTAGCGAGTCAAAGGGGTACAGCTAGGCCTATATTTATAGATAACTGGGTGGTAGGGGTGAATGTGTATGGAAGAAGGCCTAGTATATTTAAGGAGATAAGAAAGATTATTAGGGAAGCTAGAATAAGGGCCCATTTGTGTCCCCCGACATTGATGGGTGAGAACAGCTGCGACGTGAACTGTCCTACAAACCAGTTTTGTAGGGTTAGTAGGCGATTGTTCAATCATCGGGAGGAGGGGGTTGGGAATAGTAATCATGGGAGAGTGAGGGCGAGAGCAATAAGGGGGATTCCTAAATAGGTCGGGCTTATAAATTGGTCAAAAAAGCTTAAGCTCATGGTCAGGTTCAAGATTCTGTCTTTGGGGTTTGTGTGCTTTGAGGGGTTGGTTCATTGGGAAATGTATGAGAGAGGACTTTTGGGACAACGACTGTTAGGAAGACTACTCATGAGAAGAGTAGAATAGCAAACCAGGGGGCAGGGTTCAGTTGTGGCATATCGCTAAGGGTGGGTGGGGGTCACCAATCTTTAGCTTAAAAGGCTAACGCTTACTTCCCAATTTAGCTTCTTAGCGAGGCATCTTCAAGCATTAGGGTAGACCAGTCTTGGAAATATTTTAGGGGGACTGCTTCTACTACGATAGGCATAAAACTATGGTTTGCCCCACAAATCTCTGAGCATTGGCCGTAAAATACACCAGGGCGGGAGGCAATAAAAGCTGTTTGATTTAGTCGGCCGGGTACAGCGTCTATTTTTACTCCTAGTGCTGGAACGGCCCAGGAGTGGAGGACATCTTCGGCAGAGACTAAAACTCGCACAGGGGCTTCGGTGGGGATGACCATCCGATGGTCGACTTCAAGGAGTCGAAATTGGCCCGGGGCCAGGTCTTGGGTAGGTACCATATATGAGTCAAATGCAATCTCTTTATAGTCAGTATATTCATAGCTTCAGTATCACTGGTGTCCGATTGCTTTAATTGTAAGATGAGGGCTATTAATTTCATCTATAAGATAAAGGATACGAAGTGAGGGAAGGGCAATTAGGATAAGGATAATGGCAGGTAAGACTGTTCAAATGATTTCAATTTCTTGTGAGTCTAAGATATATATATTTGTTAACTTAGTTGAAACTATGGCTACAATGATGTAGAGAACTAGAGTGCTAATAAGGAACACAATTATTAGGGCGTGGTCATGAAAGTGAAGAAGCTCTTCTATAACAGGGGATGCTGCATCTTGGAATCCTAGTTGTGAGGGATGTGCCATTAGCAAGATACGTGGGGGTTTAACCCACGATTCTGCCTTGACAAGGCAGTGTATTGTCAGCTATACTAGTATCTTATGAAGAAAGTGACAGAGTGGCCATGTGGCCGGCTTGAAACCGGCACAAGGGGGTTCGATTCCCTCCTTTCTCGTTAGCGAGGCACTAAAACTTGAACAAAGGCAGGTTCTTCAAATGTATGATAAGGGGGTGGGCAGCCGTGGAGTCATTCTACATTGGTTGATGTTAACTCTACTGACAGGACTTCTCGTTTGGCTGCGAATGCTTCTCAGATAATGAAGAGAAACATAATGACCGCAGTGAGAGAAATAAGCGAGCCTAGAGAAGAGATGGTGTTTCATAATGTGTAGGCATCTGGGTAGTCTGAGTATCGTCGTGGTATTCCTGCCAGGCCTAGGAAGTGTTGGGGGAAAAATGTTAAGTTAACACCGACAAACATGACTCCGAAGTGAATTTTGGATCATGTGGTGTGCAGGGTGTAGCCGGTCAGAAGTGGGAATCAGTGGACGAAGCCGGCCATAATTGCAAAAACGGCGCCTATTGAAAGAACATAATGGAAGTGGGCAACTACATAATATGTGTCATGTAGCGTAATATCTAGGGAAGAATTAGCCAGGACGATGCCAGTTAGTCCCCCAACAGTGAATAAGAAGATGAAGCCTAGGGCCCATAGTAGGGGAGTTTCCCATTTAATGGCCCCTCCATGGAGGGTGGCTAATCAGCTAAAGACTTTAACACCAGTTGGAATGGCAATAATTATTGTAGCTGAAGTGAAGTATGCTCGGGTATCTACATCCATTCCCACGGTAAACATATGATGGGCCCACACGATAAAGCCTAAGAGTCCAATGGCCATTATGGCTCAGACCATTCCTATATACCCGAAAGGCTCTTTCTTACCGGCGTAGTAGGCAACAATATGGGAGATCATCCCGAAGCCCGGAAGAATTAAAATATATACTTCTGGATGGCCAAAGAACCAGAAGAGGTGTTGGTATAGAATTGGGTCCCCCCCTCCTGCGGGGTCAAAAAAGGTCGTGTTCAAGTTTCGGTCTGTCAATAGTATGGTGATGCCAGCGGCAAGAACTGGAAGGGAGAGGAGAAGTAGTACAGCAGTAATTAAAACAGCTCATACAAACAAGGGAGTTTGGTACTGAGAGATGGCTGGCGGCTTCATGTTTAGAATCGTGGTAATAAAATTAATAGCCCCCAGGATTGAGGAAATTCCTGCCAAGTGGAGGGAAAAAATGGTAAGATCTACTGAGGCTCCTGCATGTGCTAGGTTACCCGCTAGTGGGGGGTAGACTGTTCAGCCAGTTCCTGCCCCTGCTTCTACGCCTGAAGAGGCCAGGAGCAGTAAGAAAGAAGGGGGAAGAAGTCAGAAGCTTATGTTATTTATTCGGGGGAAGGCCATGTCAGGGGCGCCAATTATTAGGGGGATGAGTCAATTCCCAAAGCCCCCGATCATAATTGGCATTACTATAAAGAAAATTATAACAAACGCGTGGGCGGTAACGATCACGTTATAAATCTGGTCGTCTCCTAGAAGGGCCCCCGGTTGGCTGAGCTCTGCTCGGATAAGAAGGCTCAATGCTGTGCCGACCATCCCAGCTCAGGCACCAAAGACTAGGTAAAGGGTGCCAATATCTTTATGGTTGGTTGAAAAGAATCATCGTGTGATTGCCACAGGTAAAATGGCTGAGCGTTTAAGCGGTGGGTTGTAGCCCCATGCAGAGAGGTTTGACTCTCTCTTTTTATCAAGCCTTGAGGTGTAAAACATGTATGATTGCAAATCATAAGTAGCAGATCGACGTCTGCCGGGGCTTTCCCCCGCCTTTTCCGCCTTGCAGGCGGGGGAAAGGCTAGACGGATGCCCGCTGGTTGGGGCGCTTAGCTGTTAACTAAGATCTTGTAGGATCGAGGCCTTCCCGTCTAGAAAGGCTTTAGCTTAATTAAAGTGTCTGTTTTGCATACAGGAGATGTGGGTTAGTATCCTGCAAGTCTTATTCAGGGGCTGGGGGGTTTTCACTCCCGCTTAGGGCTTTGAAGGCCCTTGGTCTAGTTAATCCTAAGCCCCTAGAGAGAAAAGAGGGCCATTAGGGCTGGGGCGGTGGGCAGTACTAGGGTCGAGGCTATGGTTGCTAATGAGAGTAAGGAGGCTGGGTGTGGAGCGGAGAGCCGTCATAGGGAAATGTTTGTCAGGGTATTTGGGGCCATGGTAAGCGTTATGGCGTAGGACAAGCGGAGATAGAAGTATAGGCTGAGGAGTGCTGTGAGTGCAGCCAGTGTCGCGGTAAGGGGGAGGTTTTGCTTGGTTAGTTCCTGAAGAATTATCCACTTTGGTAAAAATCCCGTTAGAGGGGGGAGGCCTCCTAATGAAAGTAATACGAAGGGGAAGGCTGTTGTAAGGGCGGGGCTTTTCGCTCAAGAGGTTGCGAGTGCATTAATGGTTTTGGTTTTGTTAGTATTAAGGGTCAGGAAAGCTGCTGAGGTCATAATTAGATATATTGATAGGGCAAGAAGCGTGAGTGAGGGAAAAAATTGTAAGATTAAGATTATCCAGCCCAGGTGGGCAATAGAGGAATATGCTAGGATTTTTCGTAATTGGGTTTGGTTTATCCCCCCTCACCCTCCGACAAGTGTAGATGTGAGGGCGAGAATAGTTAGGATTGTGCGGTCTTGAAGGGGGACTTGCATGAGCAGAGCAAAGGGGGCAAGTTTTTGTCATGTCGAGAGAATTAGGCCTGTAGTCAGGTCTAGTCCTTGTAGCACCTCTGGTAGTCAGGTGTGCAGCGGAGCTAGTCCGACCTTCAATGCTAGGGCCAGAATAATTATAGTTGAGGGGAGAGGGTGTGTTATGAGAGAGATGTCCCATTGTCCTGTAATCCATGCATTTGTAACACTCGCGAAAAGGATGGTGGCAGCAGCTGTGGCTTGTGTAAGGAAGTATTTTGTAGCTGCTTCTACTGCCCGGGGGTGGTGGTGTTGGGTTATGATTGGGATGATAGCGAGAGTATTAACTTCTAAACCTATTCAGGCTAGTAGTCAGTGGGAGCTTGCGAACGTAATAGTTGTTCCTAGGCCCAGGGTAGACAAAAAGAGGGCTAAGATATAAGGGTTCATTAGTAAAGGAGGGATTTTAACCAACATGTTTGGGGTATGGGCCCAAAAGCTTATCTTTAGCTGACTTTACTAGGAAGTGGTGTAGTGGAAGCACTAAGAGTTTTGATCTCTTCAGGTAGGGTTCGAGTCCCTTCTTTCTAGGAGCTGGGGGGATTTTAACCCCCATTATTCACTCTATCAAAGTGGCCCTTTAATTCAGGCACGGCTCCGTGTTAGGCTTGGGGAGGAAGGCCAGCGCAAGCTATTGGGAGGGCCAAGTGTCAAATGACAAAGGCTAGCGTTAGGGGGAGAAAGTTCTTTCAGATAAGGTGCATTAGCTGGTCATATCGGAAGCGGGGGTACGAGGCGCGGACCCATAAAAAGACTACTGAGAGTAACGTTGCTTTAATTATTAGGTTGACAGTCGTAATTTCGGGGAGATGTGGGATGTGGGATGCGCCGAAGAAGAAGGTGGCAGAGAGGGTATTTATAAGAAGGATGTTGGCGTACTCTGCTAGAAAAAAGAGAGCAAACGGGCCTCACAGCGTACTCCACACTAAGGCCGGCAAAAGCTCGGATTCTCCTTCTGTTAGGTCGAAGGGGGCTCGGTTTGTTTCTGCAAGGGTGGAAATGTACCACATTGCGGCTAATGGTCAGGCGGGTAAGAGAAGTCAAATGCTCTCCTGGGTTGTGTTGAAGGTTTGAAGCGTGAACCCCCCTGTAAAAATAATTACGCTGAGAAGGATTAAGGCCAGGCTGACCTCGTAGGAAATGGTTTGGGCGACTGCCCGCAGGGCCCCAATAAGAGCGTATTTCGAGTTGGAGGCCCATCCTGAGCCTAGGATGGAGTAGACGGCTAGGCTAGAGAGTGCTAGAATAAATAGAATGCTAAGGTTTAGGTCTGCGACCGGATGGGGGAGGGGGATTGGGGCTCAGAGTGTGAGGGCCAAGGTAAGGGCTAATATGGGGGCTAAAATAAACAGGAGAGGAGAAGAAGAGGAGGGGCGGATGGGCTCCTTAATAAACAGTTTCACGCCATCTGCAATTGGTTGAAGGAGACCATAGGGGCCAACTACGTTAGGCCCCTTTCGAAGTTGTATATAACCTAGTACTTTGCGCTCAATTAGGGTTAAGAAAGCAACCGCTAGTAGGACGGGCACTATATATGCTAAGGGGTTAAGGAGATGTGTAATAATAATAGTGAGCATAGTTAAGGAGAGGACTTGAACCTCTGTTAAAAGGGCTTAGGCCTTTTGCACTATATCCGAGCTCTGCCACCTTAACTTGCCTTTTTCTCAGGCAGGGTTTTAAGCCCCCTTGCCTCTTTTATTTGAAGGCATTAGGTGGGGAGGGGGCATGCTTGCAGCATGGGCCCCCTCTTTCCGATCCTTTCGTACTAGGAAAGAGCTATGCATAGATAGAAACTGACCTGGATTTCTCCGGTCTGAACTCAGATCACGTAGGACTTTAATCGTTGAACAAACGAACCCTTAATAGCGGCTGCACCATTAGGAAGTCCTGATCCAACATCGAGGTCGTAAACCCCCTTGTCGATATGGGCTCTATAAGGGGATTGCGCTGTTATCCCTAGGGTAACTGGGTCCGTTAATCGGCGGTGCCGGATCTTATTGGTCAGATGTTCTGCTAATTAGAGCTGTGGCTCTAGTTTCGGGGTGGGCCCCGTTCCACGTGGGGGATTTTTGTTCCCCCGCGGTCGCCCCAACCAAAGACAGTAAAATATGGGCCAGTTTGTTTAGTCCGGAGGGCTCCGGGTGTTTAACTTGGTACATTTTGTTGTCTTAAGCTCCATAGGGTCTTCTCGTCTTATGTTAGCATGTCCGCTTCTGCACGGACAGATCAATTTCATTGACTAGGGAAAGGAGACAGCTTGGCCCTCGTTATGCCATTCATACAGGTCTCTATTTAAAAGACAAGTGATTACGCTACCTTCGCACGGTCAAAATACCGCGGCCGTTAAACTTTCGAGTCACAGGGCAGGCGGGACCTCTTATACGATAAAGCAAGAGGCGATGTTTTTGGTAAACAGGCGAGGCCAGTGTTTGCCGAGTTCCTTCTTTCCCCTTTTGTCTTTCATGAGGTGCTCCAGTGTGGGGGTAACGCTTATTATGTTGGGGGTTTTTCTTGTGTTAATTGGTTTTACCCATTTCACTCTTGGACTGGGGGCGTTAATTTTCAGTGAGGGTTCGTTCTGATTTACACACGCGCACTTGAGAGAGGCTTATCCTCTCTTATTACTCATTTTAGCATTGTCTTACCCATGGTTGCATGGGTGGGCCTGATATTTCAAGGGGCTTAAGATAAGGGTTATTGGGATTATTGGGCTTATACACTTGAGCTTTAACGCTTTCATTGGGGATGGCTGCTTTTAGGCCCACCCAGGTGTACAACCTTGATTAATATAATCTTTTACCTTCTTTTAAAGTTGTGTCTTTATTCAAGAGAGCTGTTCCTCTCTTGACTTACTCTTTTAACTATTTTTTGGTCGGACTTAGGGTCTTGCCCTTGGGGAGTAAAAAATTTAAAAGGCTGAACTTCTATTCAATTCTCAGGCAACCAGCTATCACTAGGCTCGGTAGGTCTATCACCTCTACTCAAAGCTCTTCCCACTCTTTTGCCACAGAGACGGGTTGGCCCTATAATAGGCTGTCTTGGAGTAGCTCGCTAAGTTTCGGGGTTACAAACATAAAGGGCTCTTTGCTTGAAAGGTGCTCGCTAAATCATGATGCAAAAGGTACGAGGGGAGGTCTCTGCTGTTCGGGCCTTTACTGGGTTGTTTCAGTTCTCTTTCAGCTTTCCCTTGCGGTACTTTTTCTGTCGCTCCGGAGGCTTCCTTTTCTGTCTCCCATACTTGGGGGGAAAAATGGTTTGTTGCTAGAATGGACTAAATATGGGGTTATTAATGTTGTTTGTTGTAATTCTTAGGGGGGCTAGCTGTTGGGGCTCAGTGTGATCCGATTTGCACGGATATCTTCTCGGTGTAAGGGAGATGCTGTGCTGTTTAGCTACACACTGGGTTTTTCCAAGTGCACCTTCCGGTACACTTACCATGTTACGACTTGCCTCCCCTTGTGCTTTGTAGCTTATTATTTATTGTATATATTTATATCGGGGAGAGTGACGGGCGGTGTGTGCGCGCTTCAGGGCCATTTTCAGGGGGGCGCTCTATTCCCCCCTTACTGCTAAATCCTCCTTCAACTGCTTGTTTCAGTGCAGTATTCGTATTTACTAGGACAGTAAATGTAGCCCATTTCTTCCCATCTCATTCGCTACACCTCGACCTGACGTTTTAGGCTTTGCCAGTTTTGCTTACTATTAATCCCTCACAGGGTAAGCTGACGACGGCGGTATATAGGCGGTAAGAGCAAGAGATGGTGAGGTTGAACGGGGAGTATCGGTTCTAGAACAGGCTCCTCTAGGGGGGTCTAAAGCACCGCCAAGTCCTTTGGGTTTTAAGCTGGGGCTCGTTGTTCCCTGGCGAACGGCCGTTGTATGGGGGCGTTTTTGTTTAGGGCTAGGCATAGTGGGGTATCTAATCCCAGTTTGTATCCTAGCTTTCGTAGGTTCATATTTATTAAAGCCACTTTCGTTGTAGGTCTTCCTGCCTTTAAATACGTATGACGGTCTTAAAGGTGTTCGGCTTTAGTGTTTCATATCATTAACCACGCTTTACGCCGGGCTTTGTCAACTTGGGCCTCTCGTATAACCGCGGTGGCTGGCACGAGTTTTACCGGCCCTACTTGATATTAACTAAGTCGAGCTTGCACTCATGGCTTAATGTCTATTACTGCTGATTACCCGTGGGGGTGTGGCTAAGCAAGGCGTTGTGGGCAAAGGCGTACTTGTGCCTGATGCCTGCTCCTCTGTTCCGGCATGGTTGCAAGAGGGCATTCGCACGGGGGTGCGGAAACTTGCATGTATAAATCTTATCAAAGCTGACAGCAAAGTCAGGACCAAGCTTGTGTGTTCACGAGGCTTTCTAGGGCCCATCCTAACATCTTCAGTGTTATGCTTTAGTTAAGCTACGTTAAC